TTCTTCGTACCTGGTCCAGCCTCACAACCCTTCGCGGGTTGGTAAGAAGTCAGTCTTGTTTGGTAAGACGGAATTTGACAAAGAAAAGAGAGTGCTCGCCCCGGCCAACAAAGACCGTAATTACATAGATAACTGCTCCTCCCCTTCTCCGTCTTTAAGGCTTTAAGGCGAACCGTATGGCGGCTGGAAATAAAGACGACCTCACCTTCTCGTAGATGGTGTCAGTGAGAGCCATTTTAGTACCCCCCGTTGACCTTTTTTTGTAGATAGAATCTTCAATGAGTGGAAACAAGCAACCTTACTAAGCTAAGAAAGGTGCTTGTTGAGTAAGGCCGGCTTTCTTCGAATGCTTGAGCGCTTCTTTCTCATATCGATCATTCAATATCCTTGACTTTTCAATAAGGGGCGCGTTAGCTAGGCCGTTTTCTTGCAGGAGTGCTAGCGCGCGCCCTTACGTTTTCTTCGCTTGCTCTGCAGTACGAGCCTCATACAAAGCCGCGCCCCTTTAATATGATGAAGAGGGGCCGCCCTCTTTTATTTTCCGCACCAATCCTTATTTACTACTACATCTTTTTTGGGGTGTATAGCTCAGTTGGTAGAGCATTGGGCTTTTAACCTAATGGTCGCAGGTTCAAGTCCTGCTATACCCAAACCTAACTTGCACTATACTATGAGTAAGGATGCGTAGTAGCGCAAAGAGCACTCTTTGGCCTTTAGATTAGAGGCGCTTCGCCGTCTTTGATTGGATGGAAACATATATCTAAAGTGTGCAGTGAAGGATCTTTATATTATAGGTAGCCAGCCAAAGCACAACTTTAAACCCATCATCAAAGCAAGCCCAAGCCCCCGCAAGAAGGCTTCATTGTCATGGAAGCCCTTTCCTTACTCCTCAATATAGTCTATGAGAACGTTTGTTTTTCTGACCAACTCTCATGGCTTTAGGAGGGGGCGGGCCCCTACCCTATCTGTGCTTTTTCTCTTCTGTCGTGTCTGTTACTGGCTGTCATGGATGGGTCGCCCCTTTGGTTGGAGCGCTTTAGTTACGTGTTCTTCCTTCGCTGATTGAGTGCGCCGCCTAGAGCTGCTGAACTGCTTTCGCCGCTAGGGCTAGTCCACTACTGAATGATTATGATACGCCATCTCGATAGTTCTATACCTTGACCGGCATTACACACCAGCAGAGATCGGGGAAGACGTTCCACAGCTGCTTGTGAGCTAGACTTGCCTGTCTGATCACCTTATGAGAGAATCAATGAGAGTAGCGGATAGGTAGGCGGCTAGATGGGATTGGAGAGGACCACCTTTCCGAATCGGATCTGGTCCAGTAAAGCATTCCCGTCCTCACAATCTGGCCAACTTCACAAATCGGTGGGACCCGCCGCCCTCTCCACCCCCGAAGAGAAGGAGGTGAACAAATAAGACCACTTTGGAACACATTGATTCCGATCGTTCCCGTCTCAGGAGCTAAGCCTTAGTTGGACTTCGCAGCTCCTCCCTATCTCCTGAAAAGGGGGAATTGATCTATGGTCGATTATCGTTCGATAACAGCAATTCCTCATGAGGGGAAAAATCTTCTTTCTTCGGAGGAACACTTAAAACCCGAGTGGCGAGGGCGTCTTACAGCCATCTCAGTACATATGGCGCAAGACGATTCCACATTTTTCTATCTCCCATCTTTGGGGAGTGACGTTGAGACTGGGCACGCGCTAAGAGAGCGAACAAGAAAGGCAGTCAATCTTGGCTCTCGTCGTTCAGTGGATTCTATTGATTCTTACTTAACCGACTTCTGGTGGGCAATCAGGGCTGTTGTCGGCAAGTTTCTTTCTCGATCTATCTTACTTTTCCGCTCACCCCTTCTAGGAAAGTTAGGAAGGCGCTGATTTGGGATATGGGGTTTTACCTCCTACCGTTAACCGACAAAGCACTTCAATTGGGAAACTCAGCTTGTGGTTAATACTCATCATGACGAACAAAGAAGCTGATTCGATCAGCTCAGAAGGATCCACGCTGGCTTGCTGCCATGCATGAAGAGATTCGAATTTCTCGTATACTCTGGGTCAATCATACCTCACAAGCAGCAGCTTAACCGAATCACAATGGATCGAAGCCCTCTTTTTCCTTCCAATTAGTGAAATTAATGGATCGAACAACTGGAAATGATAACAGAATGCATAGGTCATTAGAAGGAGTTCCAATAAGCGGATAAATATAGTATACCACCTGACTTCTTTCGTCTATGAGGAAGAAATAAAATTGAAGAACCCGCGGATATGTGCAAAACTTAAATTCTTGTTAGCCGGAAAATGACTCGTGGTAAAGACAAGATATACTTTGACTAGACGTGCTCGGAATCTTTTTGTCGATTCGGGGGAAGTTCTCGTTCCTTCACCTCTACAATTCGGTAAAGCGGCTTCGCCTCCTCGCTTTTGTTCAATTATAAATAAATAACCACTTTAATGGAGATTTATAGCATCATTCAAGTAAATACAGATTAAGATCGTAAAAACATAAGCTTGTAATATAGCTACACCTAATTCCAGACCGGTTAATGCAAGAACTATAAATAAAGGACCAAGATCCCCTATAAAATACAAAATCTCATTCATACATAGCATAGTCCAAGCGAACCCACTTAAAATCTTTACTAAACTATGACCGGCCATCATATTAGCAAATAAACGTATTCCTAAGCTTAATGCGCGAAAACAATAAGAAATTAGCTCAAGGAGTACTAAAAAAGGTGCTAACGGCAGTGGGACTCCTGCGGGTAATAAGAAGCTTAAAAAATGAAGCCCATTTCTTTGAAATCCCACTATAGTAATGCCAATAAAAATAGAAAATGAGAGACCCAAAGTAATGAGAAAATGACTTGTAACTGTGAAGCTATAAGGTATCATACCCTGAAGATTACAAAATAACAAAAAAGTAAAAGTGACCAAGATGCAAGGGAAAAACTTTTGTTTAACATTTCCGGAAAGACCCCCTATTTGTTCGTTTACCAGGTTCAGCACGAAATCATAAATAAGCTCTACCAAGGATTGCCAAGCATTTGGTACTAAGTTTCCTCCTCCTTTTTTAGTAACAAAATTAATCAGAAGTAGGACCAAACTGAGAGTTAGCAGCATAAACAAAGATGAATTTGTGAATGAGAAATACAAGTTTCCTATCTTCATAGGAATCAATGGGAGAATGGAAAATTGCTCAAGTGGGCTGTTGGTGTTGGGCGTAATCGTAAGAAACACTTTTAATTTCATCCCTGTAGTTCCGCTTCTTGCTCTAAAAATTAGAAAAGACTTGTCGGAAATCACCAGTTGGCTTGGTCCGACCAAGAAAGGCATGGGACTCTTTGGGCATTGCTTGGATCGGGTGGATCTATATGCTCCGGGGTTTAGGGGTGCTTCTCCCCTTCTCTTTATTTTTACTTATACTCCTTAAAAAGTTCATGGAGGGTCTTAGGATTATGACGAATTTCGTCAAGAAATTGTTGATATTCGGAAACCCTCGGCTCGATCTCCAAAGCTTGAATAATGTAGGAGGTAAGCTCGGAATAACGTTGGGTTTGCTCGTCGGCATTCGACAGCCGCCATTTCGGCAAACCACGTTCACAAAAATGAGCAAATTGGGATTGCACAAGTTTGTGCAACTCCTCCCTTTTTTTTTCTACTTCTTCTGGAGATCTATCCGGATTTGGATTCCCATAAGTTTGGGAGGAGTCGGGTGCCCCTGTATTCACATTCACCGAGGATGATGACGAATCTGGCATCGGTTCGAGAAGGACGCGCTCGTCGAAACTCCGCCAAGAGCGTGATTCGGGACTCGCCTCCATATATAAAATATTGGAGGAGAAAAAGAAGGCGATAGAAAGAAAAAGAGTAAGAGCAGAGGAGCACCCGATTTTTCTCAATAAAAAGGAGAAAAGGCGGCCTCCTAGAGAAATTTGGAGTGATAAAAAGATCCGTTGACAAATCTCAACGAAATCCAGGCAAAGAAACAAACCCATCACTCCAGCAATGGCATAAACCATGCCTAGATACCCGAAGACCGGTTTTCCCGAAAAAGTAGAAACGATATGACTTATGATACCGGATCCAGGCAGAATGGGAATATACACCTCTGGATGACCGAAGAACCGAAAGAGATGCTGGTATAATATGGGGTCTCCCCCTCCAGCGGGATCAGAAAAGGTTGTATTAAAGTTTCGATCGGTTAATAACATGGTAATTGCCCCTGCCAGTACCGGAAGTGATAATAAAAGTGGGAATGCTGTCACTAGAACGGACCACACAAATAGGGGTGATCTATGCATAGTCATTCCAGGTCCACGCATGTTGGAGATAGTTGTTATAAAATTGATAGAACCTAAAATGGATGAGATACCAGATAGATGAGGACTAGAAATTGCTGAATCAACTGCTCCTCCAGAATGGCTGGTAATACCACTTAAGGGCGGATAGACCGTCCACCCAGTGCCACTACCCACTTCTACTAAGGCTGGGCTTAATAGGAGCAAGAGACTTGGTGGCAACAACCAGAATGAAATATTATTTAATCGTGGAAATGCCATGTCAGGCGCACCTATCAGAATCGGAACAGACCAATTACCAGATCCACCTATCATCGCCGGCATAACCATAAAAAATATCATTAAAAAAGCGTGAGCCGTTATTAAAACATTATAAAGTTGATGATTCCCACCAAGAATTTGATCGCCGGGTCGTGCTAATTCCATACGAATCAGTACTGAGAAGCATGTGCCCATCACTCCAGCAATGGCACCAAAGATGAAATATAGAGTCCCTATATCCTTGTGGTTAGTGGAGAACAGCCATCGTACCGGATTTGTCGTCAAATTTCGAAAATAAGTGAATTTATCCATCTTGATTTCTTTGATTTTAAAGGATTCCCCCCATACAGAAAGAGAGGCCTTCCTGTACGAGTAGTGAAGAACTAAACGAGAACTTTTGTTGGTTGTTGACCAACGGAAAGAAAGGGAGAAAGAAATGGGATTGTGTCAACAGGCCTAGGGACCGTTCTCTAAGCTAGAGCTCCTGTCTCCTCACTTAGAAAACGACTTATTAACTTCGTTCCACCATAAAAAAATCTAACCCAGGCGAGGCGGGATTATAGGTTGGTTATTTTAGGGCTATATATAAGGGGGAATACCGCTTTCAATTTCAAAGAGCTCTATTTCCGCCTAAGATCTATTCTTATAGATCAGATTCGAGCTTGTACTACTAGAACTAGGAGTTGAGATAGCGCGGAACACCAACACAATCCTTTGTGAAATGTCTGCGAGCTCCTTCTTCTTTCGTGAAAGCATACGAGTCGTTATGTTAAGCATCTAATCCTAGTCTTTATGTTATCTGTGTTAGAGGAGTTAGATGTCCCTCATGTTGAACAGTCTGACATCAAGTTGTTAGGACCTGAGTCGCTATGCGAACACTTAACACAAGACTGAAATAAAGCTAGAGTGGTTTATGAATCAGTCATCAAGGATCTTAGCCAAACGGTGACCGGCTACGTAAGCACTTTGGGCGCAGGTTTCTCGATCGGACTTGACGAATTGTCATAAAGACATCACTCTGCTTTATATATAAAAAAGAAAATTGGATTATAAAATAAGATTCAATTAATTAGAAGCATTCGCAGTTTTCAGTTCGTTTGTCATCATCTAAAAGAAAAAGAAAAGAGAAAACTAAATTTTGAAACACAAAACAGCTATAAGTAGAAGTTGTTGAAGTAGAAAATGCTTGCTGCTCGCTTAGCGCACGGATCATACGCTATCTCATCACTCACTAACGCTAGCGAAAAGTGATCGAATAAAGCATTTGTTCGTACAATACGCTCTCGAACCTCACGCTCTATCACGCACGGAAAAGAAGCTGACTCAAAGAAATCGGTCACAAAGCTGATTTTTGCGGGTCAATAAGCTCTCGAAAAGACCTGATCCTTCCCTAAAAACCACTAAACACAAAGTGGTTTCGCCGTATCCTCTGAGAACGTTATAAGAGAAAGACGGCAAAACAATGCTCACACACGCATTTCACGCTTCAAGAACCAAGAAAGACTCAAACAAACTCGCTCTCGCTTAATCCGCATATCTGGAACTCTTTGATTTGAACTACTCCGAATCCGGCGATGAACTCACATTTCGCCCCTGGGGGGACTCTTGCTTCTGTCTTCCTCTTTCTGGCATCTGGTGGAAATGTTATCTCGATCGATCAGTTTCTTCTACTCTATGCCTACTAAAAGCTTAACCATGCCCTACCACCAAGAACAGATTCTCGCCATCTATTTAGAGGAAGAACTTCTTCTTCAACAAAAGAAATCGCTGCTCCTAGTCCGACAGTTCGCTCCGCACCTTAAGAGAAAGAGTTCCGGCATACTACTCTATTATGATACCGAACCCTTGGGGGAACATCACTACTTTGAGAGTTAGGCCTTTATTCTGCTGTGCCTGGTCATGAGTATACTGCTTTCCTTAAACCTATGTAGTGAGTCGTGTAGGTGGCGTGTTGAAATTAGGACCATACATTGGGCGACTTTTCTCCTCATCGCTAGCCTGTTTCCAAGAGGGGGAAGAGAAGGTCTTTCAAGTTGGAGAGCATATGAGATTTCTCCATCGCAGCATTGCATCTATCGACTGAACAAAGTAACTTTCGAAGTGGACTGGGAAGGAATGCGAATAGGTATTTCAATTGTTGGACTAAATGAATAGGCAAGGAAGGCAAGGCACTTGACTGAAAGGTCCTACCCGACTCATTCTTAGGACAGGCTTAGCTCTAGCTATCTAAAATGAAGAAATTGTACAAGGGAGAAATCCTATTTCACAAAGTAACTTCTCAAAGGTCGAAGGCGTAGTATCGATTGCTTGTGTTGGACTACCTGTATAGGATAGATCTGATATACTGTTAGGTTTTGGTTGGACTGCTTGGTACGGAATTCACTGAGATTGACTTTAGATATCGCATTTCCGGTATAGCATTTACTGTTCGAGATTTCCGGTATGTAATTGACTCGTATATAAAGAAAGAAAGTCTTTCAATTCCTAGTTCGATATTCCAGATATTCCATTAGAATGACTGATGTTGGACTAGCTGACTCCCTAAGCTTTGCCGTATTGCATTAGAAAGTGGGGAATTCCATCGTCTTTGGTATGCGAATTTCAAGCTGCTACTGCTCCGATAGCTGCTTTAGAGGTTGCTTAGCCGGTATCTGACTGAACTAGCTGGTTTAGATTTCATTAGTTGAAAGTCTCGCACTATTTACACTATTTCAACAAAGACTGTGTAAAATGGATATGATATAAGGGAAGGATTGACCTGTTGGTTGACTTCTCAATTGAGAAAAGACTGGAATGAAACTGGCAATGCTCTCTTCGGTTTTCATCCGGTTGGCAATCCTCTCTTCGGTCCTAGCTGAGTTCTGTCTTAGCTTTACTAGAAGGTCGATGAGCTGGGTCAATCTCCATGCCCTTATCTTCTGAAAGCCCTTAAGGCTAAGAAGTCAACTAGCGGTCTAGGAAGGCTAAGAAGGCAACTAGCTGCTTAGCCAACGACGATGAAGGTTAGTAACTCTCCTTAAGGTCGATGCTAAAGAGCGTACTGAACACCAACCCCGGGCAAGCACCCTATTCAAAACAAAAAGGAAGGAAGACTAACAAGCTCGCCCTATTCAATAGGGGCTTAGCGAGTGTTTGAAGCCTCCTATCTCTTAAAGCTCCAGCAAGGTCCTAGCTTTAGGGGCTAGGGGCGTTTAGCAGACTTCTAGGCCTCACTGTTCTTTTATCTCTACTAAGAAGCTAAAAAAAGCTAACTTTTAGTTTACTACGTCAGGGCTAGTTAACGGGCCTTTTCCCTAGGCTAAATTAGCCTTATAGATAGACAGTTTTAGGGTATTAAGACAAGGCCTAAGGTCAATCTGAATTCTATCAAGCATTGAACGGGATTTGCTCAAGCTGTTTCCATTGCGGTCGGTTCTACTGCTCTTACCACTGCTGCTGCACCCTTATCCCAACCAAGGTGGTGGTAAGAAACCTTCCGCTCAACAGCTATTCTGATTTCCGAAAAAGACTATCTTATGAAAGAAAGAACTTCGAAACGATCATGCCAAAGGCACTTCGGGATCAAATAAAGGCATCACATAAGGAATCGGGCAACCCCCCTCTTAACACTATTAGGTTTATTTGAAAGCTTTCATCGCCAGGCCCTGAGGGGCCACCCCCTTCTTAATTTACCTACCCGATCCTACTAGGTTGACTAGCGCATTGCTCTTAGATTCGTAGCTTTCCCTCTAGTCTAGCTCATAGCCAACTCCCATCCCCGGTCTACCCGCTCATAGTTCTTGCTCTACCCGCGCACTTCTTTCATCCGAGGGTAGAAGCCAAAAGGAAATTACAACCTCCTTACAAACTCGGATTAGCTCTTTCTCTTTAGACTGAAGCAGCACTCGATGCACCTTACGTTCTACCCAGACAGAACTATGATATATAGCTGCTTTATCGACAGAGTATTAGGAACCAGAGCTTTTTTATCCTTACTCTCAAAGGTTTAGTATCCTTAATCAAATGGGTTGGTTTGGCCAGTACCGGAACCTTACATTCTAAGAAAACGACCTCCGATTCGAGAAAGCCTGTAAACTGTCTTGAGTTAGCCAGCATACCATTTCTAGTCTATCTATCGGAAACCGATTCCAAGTCCATGTTTATATAGCAAAAAAAGCCCTTGCTTTATTAAATGCTTTGATTCAATCTCTCGTTAAAACTAAATCTAGAGGCATTGTAGGACGATTACCTGACTACAAAGGTAGTCTAGTGTTAATCTATTCCGAAGAAACTACAGCTACGGACTAGGTATCCGTGTTAGGAACTGCCATAAAGTCCTTACCCAAAACTATATATTTATTGATTCGCTCTCGTCCTTCCTTCTCTATCTGAGCCATACGCCTTGAAAAGCCCCAAAACCACACTTCATTACAAGAATGGTAATCGACTAAGCCAGCTTCCCGTTCTGCACCAATGCTTGAACAGGACCCCTGCCCTTTAGCAATATTTATCCAATCCTTTGAGATGGCCTACCCTTCTTCAGCTCAATCCGCTGCCGCTGCGGCTGGTTCCGAGAAAAGATATAATAGGAATTTTCCCTTACTCTTTGTGTGCTTTCCCACTAGTCTTTTTTATAATGAAATCTTTTTTCAGCAGCTCCCTTCGATCCGAAACCACCTGAAAAAAAGACTTTACGATCAGATGCCTCGATCATGCCTGATAGTACCAGACCCCTTCATCAGCCGGGTAGAAAGAAAGTTGGAATATCTGGAGAGCACACCGTTGATGCAATGGATTATGGAGATGACATGCTCAGTCCCATTGAGAATGTGGACCCTAACCAGCAACCACCTGCGAGGGGAGGAGCTGGAATGGGCAAGGAGATATAATATGTCATTCAGCCACTCACACTCAGGCTTCCCTGAAAGTAAGTTTCCCCCAATGAGGATCCTTGTTTGGAATATCCGTGGTGCCGGTTCAGATGATTTCCTTAGAACCACCAGAGATCTTATTAGAGCCCATGATCCGGTGGTAATGGTGCTGGTTGAAACGAAGGTCAATAACAGTAGAGCTGATAGAATCATTAGGCCTTTGGGATTTTCGGATTATTTTAAATTAAAGTGGATACTATCGAATTTGCAGGAGGAATTTTTCTTCTTTGGCGTACAGAGTCAGTTACGGTGGATGTGCTTGCCACTTCTGAACAAGCCATTACAGCTCTCGTTAAACGTAACACGGATGCAGACTGGCTGTTCTCAGCCTTTATTCCAAGCAAGAACTAACCCATAAAAAATAGCCCAGAGCTCGGCTGCTGTAACTATAGTAGTACCCACGTTGGTTGAATATCCCAATATCCACTTCCCGGTGTCATCTCTAAAAACTCCTCCACCACCCGCTGGACCAGGATTCCCTTTCGAACTGCCATCCGTATTAAACTTAATGTACCCGGTAGGAGTCAAATCCCAACCAACTAACACCTCTTTTCGCTGCTTCTTTTTCGTCCCCGGATCAAGAGTTTTGAAAATATCCAAGGCTTTCTCCATAATAAGCTTCTGAAGGGAGCAAAAAAATCCGGGTCAAAAAGAGATTTGTTCCTCCAAGTCCATAGCAGCAAAGTTGTCTGAATGAAGATCAAGAACCACGGAATACCTTCAGCACCTAAATTCCTCTTCACAACCAAGTTTCCATCCAACCAATCCACTAGCTCTTTATTATTATTATATTAAATAAGTTAGCTTTTATATCCTGAGGAAGTAACAACTCCCAAATCTCTCGGGCTTTGGGACAGTCTCTAAGCACGTGAAGGCTATCTTTAATACCATACCCAAAAACCACACAACTTGGGTCAGTAGTTCTGGTGCATCCTTGATCTATTGGTAAGTAATTTATCTTGTCGAACCGAAAAAATTCCATCTCTCTGGACATTTTCATTTCCACAGGGAACTCCATCTTTTATCCAGATTTTTGCTCCTCCTTCACTATCCAGAATAATTTTGGCAGCTTTGAGAGAAAAATTACCATCAGGTGAATCTTTCCATATGAGGGTATCAGTCATGGGACAATCATGAAAAATGCAAATATAGTTCAACTTATCACACAGTGTTTTAGGCACTAACTCCGCCAATACTTCCCACTTCCAGCTACCATCGGTATTAACAGAATCATTTAAACAATCCAAAATCACCTCCATTGAGGCTTGCCCAAAGAGAATAAAATCATCGGCGAAAAAATATGTAAAAAGGAGGCCAAGAAGACTCTCCAATTTGTAAGAAGTCGGGGAATCTACATGTTCTTACATTTGAATGAAGATGGATGAAAAGACACACCTTCGTCAATCTGGATAAGCATAGGAGAATGATTCTATGTTGAGCGTGCTAAGTCTTTCACCATAGTATAGGAGAAAACATCCGCCCAAGCCGGATTAGTGAAAACTCTGTCAAGCCTCGCCCAAACAAAGCCCCCACTCTTGCTTATTCGACCAGGTTTTCTGCCGCAGTCAATGATGCCACAATCATTAATCATTGCATTGAATTCCTCCAAAGATAGAAGATTTGGAGGTCTGCCACCAAGTTTTTCAGACACATCTGAAATGGCGTTAAAATCACCCGCAACCCTCCATGGACCTTGTATGTCTTAGGACAGTAATGGAAGTTTTTCCCAAAGAATTGAATGGAGCACTTTGCATAAAGAAAGGTAAGCCTTACCAGATCAGAATTAAGGAAGCTGGTGTCGACTGTGATACACTGTTCAAAGGCGTCGACAAGCACTACATTCACTTCATGATTCCAACAGATCCATATTTTATCATCTGCCTCTTGATTTGCCAATGAAAAGTGGAAACCAATTCTGTTGGAGAATTACTGAATCTTATTAGCATGGTAAAGAGGTTCAAGAATAGCAATCAACGATATATTATACTACAAGCCTCCTTCTTTATTTTCTATTTTATGTTGCCTATGCCTCTGATATTTCACAAGAGATTATTAATCATGGCTAACAATGGAAGAAGTTTAAGAAGAACGAGCCAACGCTCTAGTAATCCTTCTTCCGCTCTTCAAGTTCGATTCTTGTACTTTTACAGATGTATCTGGCTGCTCTCCTTGTAGGATTCAGAAGCTTTATATTTCTGGGCACAGTCAGTGTTCTTGAATATCGAAGCATAAGACTTGAGAGAATAATTCCTTAAAAAAAAAAAAAAAAAAGAACTATTTACTAACCTTTCTTGAATACAGCTATCCGTCGACCTCATGTTAAGTGTTTAAGGAGATAGCCCAGAATAAGACAAGAGAGGAAGGAACAAGTCGGATATCTGCTTTTACCAGGACCTATATTCCATTGAAGACCTCAACCACTTTTCTCATGAAGAACTGCACCGAACAGCCTTATTGTTAAGAATCTATGTTCGTCACCGAGCCCCTATCGTGACCTAAAGCGGGGCTTTCTCTTTGAAATACGTACCTGCCTGAATCGGGCTAGTAAAGACAGAGAGTGGGCTATTCTATGAGTTTGTCCTTGTTTGAGGGTCCCTCTCTCCCTATGAGCCAGCTAGTCTCTTCGATCTTCTGCCTCAGCCGTAGCCAATCTCTTCACATCTAAGGCTCCCCCTCTACTTCTCAGTGAGAAGGAAAATCAAGCTAAAGAGAGTACTAACCCTCTAAGGCATTAGCCCTACTTGCTCGTCGTGACAACTTAGAAACTACCAAGCCAAGGACCATCCCAATTCTCCCACTCCGGGAGCCCTTTTCTCTCGATTGTAGCAATTCTTTTTTCTCTTCTATCTGCTAATCTAATAGAGGACCATCTCAACGCAAAGCCTAAACTTCCTCTTCTTTGAAACCAGGTAAAAAAGTCCTAGTCAATTTGAATCCTATGATGGTCTAGGATTCCAATGGCCTTTCCCTAACGGACCGCCTCTTCTATATTGTAGCAAACGCTCTTTAAAAGACGAGAAGTCATTTTCTATCTATGGCTATCAATGGGATATCTTTATACCTTCCTTCCCTGGCCTATCACCCTTGACCAATCCTTGGCAGCAACCTTCTTTCCCTCGCTCTTCTGAAATCATCCCGGGTCCTTTCCTTTTACCCTTAAAAGATATTCAGCTAAGTAAAAACCCTAATGGCTTTCTTCTTTACCAGATGAGTCTTCTCCCAATTTAGTATTTCTAAGACTCTTGGACTTATAAGCGACTTATACTTCATCCTAAGGAAGGAGCCTTAAAAAAAAAAAGACCTTATCTCTGATCTGTTGTCTGGTTAGGACTTCACTATAACTACCGATATCCGTAAAAGAAGTCATACTTAATAATAAAAAGAATAGGTCCTTTTAGGGATCCCGAGCTCTGACTTCTATTTCTAGTTCTACTATTTAGGCAGGCAGGAGGGGAACTGCCATTCTTGGACTAACTAAGGCGGGGAACGGATCAGCAGCTAAAGAAGTAATCTCATATCCCCTTTTTGGACTGAGTAAGGATCGGGAAGCAAGGCTTCTGAGTGTAAGTAAGTGAGCCAAGCCAGGAGTTCGCCTTTGAGTTCTAGTTGTGAGTTCCAGTCTATAAGATGGGACCTGTAGTTCCGTAGTTAATAAGTATGAATCCAAGCTCTAATCTGAGTTCTACTATAAGGACAGGACAGATGGGAACTTCGGGGATCTCAAATACCTAAATTCCGGGGTTTTAGTCCGACTTCTATCTGCTGGGGTACGGTATTAATTACTTAATATAGATAGATCCGGAATCCCTACCTCATACCGCAGGCACTAGTGAGGCAACATATGATCATGATCATAGGAGTAGTCTAGTTATGAGTTGAGCTCACGTATAGGATGTTTCGAGTTTGAGCGAGCTAATGCTCTTATTTCCGAGCTTTAGTAGCTAAAGTGGTAGCGAGTCGGTAGCAGCGAACGGTAGCTATCGGGACTATCTTACAGTTGCATGCTGCATTAGCTAAAGCAAGCATAGGTCTTTGTTATAGGAGTGAATAAAAGGATGTTCTCTAGAGCGAGCGAACGGTACGGATTTCGCCAACAACAGACTCCTCCTTGTTTGACAGCTCTTTCAACAGCACGACGTATCTTGGCCGATATTCCGCCACCAGCCGATATTCCGCTTTTTACAGCTGATGTAGTGAAGCTTCCGGCCACTGCTTCCACAGCAAGACAGGTCCTAAGGTAGTTTTAGTGTACCTCTTCTTCTATTCTAGTATGCCACTCTATACCTTAGTATCCCGATCTAGTGAGTTGTCAGAATCTTCCTTGTCTAAATCAAAGTCTTGATCTTCTCCTATCTTTCGGCAAGAGTAGGTCCCTTATTGTGATCTTTTCTTCAGTCTTACGTCACCGAGGGAAATTAGCCAATCAGTATGTAGTTAGCCCTTGTCGACTCTTCCTTTGTTTCCTCCACTAGGGTCTCATGCCCTTCCAGTTTAGAGTATAGAGATAAATGCCATATATAAGATAAAATATGAAATCTTAGTAGTAAGTACCCTTTATTGAGTCCCTTTCTTCCTTCTAAGGCTAAGGAGAAACGAATTGGATTTGAACCAATGCTTCGGGTCCAGTGACTTTCCCCGTGAACTTCCATTATTCGATCGTTACAGAAAAGCCTGTTGAAATCGATTGCTTTGCTCTACTCTATATCGAGGAGTCTTACAGAGAATAGAAAAGAAAATAGAAAACGAATGTTCCGTTATAAAATAGAATCAATAAAAAGGTCTAAAAAGTGGAAATTTCCCCAAAAATAAGACAATAAAAAGTATACATGCTGCAGGACACTCACGGGAGTTTTTTCAAACATGCTGGTAACATACATGCCGACCACGTCTTCAAGTTGCCACTTTTCCCCCAAATCCAGCAAGAAGCGAGCAGCCGTCCCCTACCAAACTCTTTTTTAAAATGCAAGCAGGGCTGGCTGCGAAGCCTGTATTGGGAAGGAGGTTCAGCAGGAAACAAGAGAGTAGCCATACCTTTCAAGCTAGCATAGATAGCAGTGGGAGACCAAACAAATGTTTCACGCAATAGCGTGAAAGAAGTCCTACTAAACTAAAGAAGCAGATGAAGCATCGGGTCTTGGAGAAGAATAAGATCACAGAGCACAGCAAACCGCTAAACCATGTGCGCGTGATTTCTCGCCTATCATGAGTTTGACTTGCGCTCTAAAGCTGTCTTTTTGAGGAAGACCGAAGAAAACCTTTATGACATTCTTGTGGATAAAGCAGTCGGTGAAGCTTTTTCTTATGTTGTTTAAGACCCCTTATCGGGAAACTCTAGCAAGGTCTATTATTCCTTTTTCCCAGTGGGTGCAGGCTTCATCGAAAGGCTCTCCGCCTCCTGGCATTATTGGGTTCGCTTGCAAACAACACTTCTCCTCTCGCCCACCGAAAGGAAAGGGATCCCCTGCCTCCCCTCCAACACTTTATGGCCGCTTCCTCTTCCTCTGGTCGAGCTAGCTCTCGCTTCCTATGGTATCGGAGGCGACTGAAGTACTACCTTCTTTTCTTTCGCATGATGCTAACGAAACCGAAACCCCGGATGGCACTCTGTCTTGTGTGCTCAGAGGAACTTCAACTTACAACTAGACTTTGTCTTTCACACTCCATAGCTCTAGCTCTAAGACGAGGATTTGGTTATTAACCCGAAGAGGTGCCCGTGGACGGGCGAGCTCATCTTCTACAGGAGCCAGAAAGAACTGCTTGATGGAGCGCTCAAGGGATGCACCACCATCCTCCAATGAAGTTCTAAAAACCCCTTTCAACTCTTTTCTATTCCTCGGCCGGACGATTACTGTTGATTGGAAGGTCCGGCCTTGAGTTCCACATTTGCCGGGGGCCTTACTGATCAATCAACACCAGGCTTTCTTTGATAAAGGAATTTCTTACTCAAAGGAGTAAGTTAGGGCCCCCGCCGCCTACTATCTAGCTGCAATCCTTCCCTTAACCCTAATCATGCTTAAGACATGGAATTGGATGCTTCTTACCCCAAAAGTCAATAAATAGAAGAGTGAGGAGGGAAGCAATATTCTTATTAACGGCCAAAGCAAAATTAGAAACTCCGCTTCGCTTTGCTCCGCTCGCCCGGACAGGGCAAAGCAGGAACTTAGGGACTCCTAGTAATACATCATACCCACTAAATCAGTCTATTGGGCCTATAGGTGTTCTAGACTCTTCCTAGTGGTTGAGATAGGAACTAGAGAATCTAGTGATTCACTCAAGACCCACTCACGATATAATAAAAGGGAAGTAGCTTGATATGATATTGGTTCAAATCCAATTCGTGGTAATGGGGCCAAAAACCTGTCTAATTCTCTTTGGGACATGGAAAACAAGGCAGCCTTTACGTCTTCAAGAAAGGAAAAGCCCAGACCCCCTACGGGGATTACTTTCATATGCCCTAATTGGAAGCTAAACTCAAGATCTACCTCCTAGTTACAGAGATTTGGTAGATCCACAGAGCCTCTCTTGACCAGCAGTGAATGAGAAAGCGGGAATGGCAATCAGGAGTGCAAAAGGTCCAAGGCTTCTTGATAAGAAATGAAAATGCCTTTTAGAGTTAGGAAGCTAATATAAAGAGAAATACGGATTAGAGCAGAAGGGAGTGATAACTTACTCATTCTTAGAATACCTCTCGTAAAGTGCGCTCTAAGCTGGAGTTAAATGAGCTTAGATTGGAGGTGAGAGCCGAAGTGCTTCAAATTCAAATAAAGAGCATTCCTTAACTCCCAATCTAGTGCACTTTCTTGGACTGTCTGATCCTAAAGACCTAGGACCGCCCTTTTTCCCTATATACCAGCATTCAATTCCAAAACACAGAAAGAAAGCAAAGAATGGACTTAAATTAAAGATGCTACCAAGTCAAGAGTTTGTTAAGCTCTAGAGCATAAGCCCCGTCAAACTGCACGATTCTAATCAGATCGATCATAACATAAGAAAAAGAAGATGTGTACGAACGTTGGATAGTCTAAACACCGTCCTAGATTCGGAAGGACTGTCTCGAACTGCATAAAAAGAAAGAGCCTAGTTCAGAGGAAAAGTCTGCTCCAAGTGATGGTTCAGAGGCATAGGCGTCGACTAAACGAAGTGATTTGACTGAGCTGATTCAGATCTGTATTTCTTTAGTCTGCAAGTTCATAACTAAGTGGTTTACTCTTTGGTCTAAACTTTCTTCCAATCCAAGGACTGCAAGTCAGCTGTGAACGAACTTGTGGCCTAGAATCTTGGCCTTTCTCATGCCCAAAATAAGATAAGGGTTTTCATCAACTTGAGCAATTGAAATCCGGTATTCTCACAGATGCTTACGTAAACAGGGAAATAGGACCTCCTTCACACAAGCAGTAGGACCTTCTTTCCCTTACCTTATTTTCGAAAGGAAAGCGATCTTCTTTTGCTTTTCCAGTTCCCTCGCGACTCTCTCTATAGCTATAGTCGAGTAAGTCTAAACTCCCCTAGTGGCAAATGAGACTTTCAATGATCATGATTGAATGCCTTATGAGCAAGAAGCAGAACGGGTTTTTCATTCCGATAGATAGGCCCCTAAGGAATCCCTCTTCTCTTTTCCTTGAGACAGGTTGGTTTAGCTGAGGATGGGAATACCCTATTAGTTTAGTCTCCCTACGCTATAATTAGGCACCTAAGGGGGCGAAAGGCTTGAGTTTAAGCGAAGGGGAGAGAAGGCTTTCATGAAGGCTTGCTCTCCGAACCGGCTTACATGAAGGGGGGTGAGAGACTAAGCGCTTTCTGACCTTAAAGTAAAGCACTTTCAAAGAAGGAATTAAAAGACCCTCTTTTCTCATTCTCCTAGCCCTACCTTTGCCAGTAGAGGCCTTAAAGGGGAAAGAGCGATGCCAGTAACAACGAAAGCCTTCTCGCCCATTTCTTCTATTATATTAAACTACCTCCGTTCGTAAAAAGTCCTTAAAGTAGTAATAACAGAAGAAGCCCACCGGTCTGTGTTCCTACCTGAATG